GGGAAAACGTCAACGTTTGCTGGCTTATTTGGCAAAGAAAAATAGAGTACGTTATAAGAAATTAATAAGTCAGTTGGATATTCGGGAGAAGTAATTTAATCGTTCGAATTTTTTTCTTATTTTATTAGTAGTCTTATAGTAGTCTTAGATTTTGCATTTTGATGAGCCTCGTTTTGAGGAATTCATGGAATAATGAATTAAGGAAGAAAAAAGAATATGAGTCTACCGTTTACAAGAAAAGATCTAATGATAGTCAATATGGGCCCTCAACACCCATCAATGCATGGTGTTCTTCGACTGATCGTTACTCTCGACGGTGAAGATGTTGTTGATTGTGAACCCATATTAGGCTATTTACACAGAGGAATGGAAAAAATCGCAGAAAACAGAACTATTATACAATACTTGCCTTATGTAACACGGTGGGATTATTTAGCTACTATGTTTACAGAAGCAATAACGGTAAATGCACCAGAATTCTTAGAGAATATTCAAATACCTCAAAGAGCCAGCTATATTCGGGTAATTATGTTAGAATTGAGTCGTATAGCTTCTCACTTGTTATGGCTTGGGCCTTTTATGGCGGATCTCGGCGCACAGACTCCTTTTTTCTACATTTTTAGAGAGAGAGAATTGATATATGATCTATTTGAAGCTGCTACAGGTATGCGAATGATGCATAATTACTTTCGCATTGGAGGAGTAGCTGCCGATCTACCTTATGGATGGATGGATAAATGTTTAGATTTCTGTGATTATTTTTTACGAGGAGTTGTTGAATATCAACAACTTATTACACAGAATCCTATTTTTTTAGAACGAGTTGAAGGAGTAGGTTTTATTAGCGGAGAAGAAGCTGTAAATTGGGGCTTATCGGGACCAATGTTACGAGCTTCTGGAATACAATGGGATCTTCGTAAAATAGATCCTTATGAGTCTTACAATCAATTCGATTGGAAAGTCCAATGGCAAAAAGAAGGAGATTCGTTAGCTCGCTATTTAGTACGAATTGGTGAAATGAAGGAATCCATCAAAATTATTCAACAGGCTGTAGAGAAAATTCCAGGAGGCCCTTATGAGAATTTAGAAGCCCGACGCTTTAAGAAAGCAAAGAATTCGGAATGGAATGATTTTGAATATAGATTTCTTGGTAAAAAACCTTCCCCAAATTTTGAATTATCAAAGCAAGAGCTTTATGTAAGAGTAGAAGCTCCAAAAGGAGAATTAGGAATTTATCTGGTAGGAGATGACAGTCTTTTCCCCTGGAGATGGAAAATTCGTCCACCCGGTTTTATTAATTTACAAATTCTTCCTCAGCTAGTTAAAAAAATGAAATTGGCTGATATCATGACGATATTAGGTAGTATAGATATCATTATGGGGGAAGTTGATCGTTGAAATGATAATAGATAGGGTAGAGGTAGAAACTATCAATTCTTTTGCGAAATCTGAATTATTAAAAGAAGTTTATGGACTGATATGGATTCTACCTATTTTGACCCTCCTACTGGGAATCACAATAGAAGTACTTGTAATTGTGTGGTTAGAAAGAGAAATATCCGCATCGATACAACAACGTATTGGTCCTGAATATGCCGGCCCCCTAGGACTGCTTCAAGCTATAGCAGATGGAACTAAGCTGATTTTTAAAGAGGATATCCTCCCATCCCGGGGAGAGATTCCTTTATTTAGCATTGGACCCTCTATAGCAGTCATATCCGTTTTAGTAAGTTTTTTAGTTATCCCTTTTGGATATCATTTTGTTTTAGCTGATCTTAGTATTGGTGTTTTTTTATGGATTGCCATTTCAAGTATTGCTCCTATTGGTCTTCTTATGGCAGGATATAGCTCAAATAATAAATATTCTTTTTCAGGTGGTCTACGAGCAGCTGCTCAATCTATTAGTTATGAAATACCATTAACTTTTTGTGTGCTAGCAATATCTCTACGTGTGATTCGTTAAAAAAAGAGCTTTTCCTCTAAAATCCATTGAATACTTATCTTCCTTTTCTTATTCTGTATTCAGGTCGGAAAGTTAAACTAGATAGCTATATGAGTGAAACAAAACAGCTTATTAATTTGTAGTAAAAATAAAAAATCTCATTTCCTATGTACAAGAAAAAGTTGAAGTAAACATAAGCAGTGTAAACTCTTTACCCCAAGATTGAGATTGTTTGATTAGTCATCATATCTTGAAGCGGGCAAGAATAAAGGATTCGCGATATGGAATTTCATTACTAGAATATTTTTAGTTATTACTAGAACTTAGAACCATATAAAAGAATCTATAAAAAGTTAGTGAGGGATTAGGAACACTAAAGTACATGAAGGATTAGTAATGAGAGAATCTAAATCATTAGACATTTTTCCTCATAAAAGGAATCATAATAAGGACTTGAAATTGGTGGAAATGATCAAGTAGTACTTTCTTCGGATTCCGATCCAGAGTATATTCCCATTCACTTGTTAAGGAAATAGCTATCAAGAACGAATTAACCCTTTATTTCTTTTTTCTTTTTAAGTATCCCTTTCCCCGGGAAAGAAGACTAGGACAAAAGATATGGAATGCAATACAAAAAAAGATCTTTATTTATTCTTTCTTTTATCTATATTCATACAGAATTGAATTTGTCATGAACTAATATCCAATTCTTTTCATTTATTAATTGCTATAACGAGTGTTTTATTACAATATTAAGTTATTACTGAACAAGAAAAAACTGTAATTTTATTATATAAAGGATAAGATCAATTCGGAAGCGCTTTTTTATTATTTTAGCAGACGGAATTGCTTTGGTCTAATTTAGGACTTTCCAATCAATTTTATCTTACCTAATTCTATCTACGCCGGGGGGATAAGATCGAAAAGAAATAATCCTTTTTTCTGATCATAGAGGAGCCGTATGAAGCTAAGGTTTCATGTACGGTTTTGGAATAGCGGTGGCAACTGTGATGTTATCATCGACTATGATTATCTAACAGTTCAAGTACGGTTGATATAGTTGAAGCACAGTCAAAATATGGTTTTTTTGGATGGAATCTTTGGCGTCAGCCTATAGGTTTTCTAGTTTTTCTAATTTCTTCTTTAGCAGAATGCGAAAGATTACCCTTTGATTTACCAGAAGCAGAGGAAGAATTAGTAGCGGGTTATCAAACCGAATATTCCGGTATTAAATATGGTTTATTTTATCTTGCTTCTTACCTAAATTTATTAGTTTCCTCTTTATTTGTAACTGTTCTCTACTTAGGCGGGTGGAATTTATCTATTCCCTATATATCCTTTTTTGAATTTTTCCAAATGAATAAAATTGTGGGAATTTTGGAAATGATAATGGGTATCCTTATTACATTAACTAAAGCTTTTTTATTTCTCTTCATTTCTATCACAATAAGATGGACTTTACCCCGGATGAGAATGGATCAGTTATTAAATCTTGGATGGAAATTTCTTTTACCTATTTCTCTGGGCAATCTCTTATTAACAACTTCTTCCCAACTAGTTTCACTATAAATAAGATAATACAATAACAGTAAGAATATCTTCAACACAAAAGTTCTCTCAAACAAGAGAAAGAAACATACCTTTTTCATAGATATTTAGAATATGTTCCCTATGATAACTGGGTTCATTAGTTATGGTCAACAAACAATACGTGCCGCAAGATACATCGGTCAAGGTTTCATAATTACTTTATCCCACACAAATCGTTTACCTATAACGATTCACTACCCTTATGAAAAATCAATTACATCAGAGCGTTTCCGCGGGCGAATACACTTTGAATTTGATAAATGTATTGCTTGTGAAGTATGTGTTCGTGTATGCCCAATAGATCTACCCCTTGTGGATTGGAGATTTGAAAAGGATATTAAAAAGAAACAATTGCTTAATTATAGTATTGATTTCGGAGTTTGTATATTTTGTGGTAACTGTGTTGAATATTGTCCGACAAACTGTTTATCAATGACTGAAGAATATGAACTTTCTACTTATGATCGTCATGAATTGAATTACAATCAAATTGCTTTGAGTCGGTTACCAGTCTCCATAATGGGAGATTACACAATTCAAACAATTAGGAATTCGACTCAAAGTAAAATAGACGAAGAAAAATCTTGGAATTCAAGAACGATTACTGATTACTAGGTACTAGGATTTTTTTGTTAGAAAAATCCAATAGTTTTTTACTAACTATAAAGAAAAATGAATAACTACTGCTTATTACGAATTATTCATGATTTAAAATGAGAGTAGATTTTCATGATGTGATTTCTAACTATACAATTTTTATATAAATATCCTAATCCCTTTTTCTTTCCTTGAATCTTTTAGTTTTAGTCAGTTCATGAAAAATTTTATACTATTAATTTCTTCTTATCCATAATGGATTTACCTGGACCAATACATGAGATTCTTGTGCTATTTGGGGGATTTGTTCTTCTACTAGGGGGTCTAGGAGTAGTATTACTTACCAACCCAATTTATTCTGCCTTTTCGCTGGGATTAGTTCTTGTTTGTATATCCTTATTCTATTTTTTATTGAATTCCTACTTTGTAGCTGTCGCACAACTTCTTATTTATGTGGGAGCCATAAATGTTTTGATCATATTTGCTGTAATGTTTGTAAATGGCTCAGAGTGGTCTAAAGATAAGAATTATTGGACTATTGGAGATGGGTTTACTTCACTCGTTTCTATAACTATTCCTTTTTCACTAATGACTACTATCCCAGATACGTCATGGTATGGAATTCTTTGGACTACAAGATCAAACCAAATAGTAGAACAGGGTCTCATAAATAACGTTCAACAAATTGGGATTCATTTAGCAACCGATTTTTATCTTCCGTTTGAACTCATTTCCCTAATTCTTCTAGTTTCTTTAATAGGTGCAATTACTATGGCTAGACAATAATAAATTCTTAGAATTTCAAATCTAAAAAAATAACTAAAGAATAAAACAATTTTGATTTAGTAAAATCCATCTACTGTCAACACAACAAATACTTTCTTTTCTCTTTTGTTGCGTAATTGTTCTATTCTAATTAATTGAATCGGTTCAATTCTTGTCCTCATATTGAAATGAATCGAGATTGATAAGGAGTTAGTTAATGATGTTTGAGCATGTACTTTTTTTGAGTGTCTATTTATTTTCGATTGGTATCTATGGATTGATTACAAGCCGAAACATGGTTAGAGCTCTAATATGTCTTGAACTTATACTGAATTCAATTAATCTAAATCTCGTAACATTTTCTGCTCTATTTGACAGTCGCCAATTAAAAGGAGACATTTTCGCCATTTTTGTTATAGCCCTTGCGGCGGCTGAAGCAGCTATTGGACTATCCATTCTTTCTTCCATCCATCGTAACAGGAAATCAACTCGTATCAATCAATCGAATTTTTTGAATAATTAGACATAGAATTCTCTAAACAACGGCGCATATATAATAATATGGAACATTAAGATTAATAAAATTCGAGTCTTCTTTTCTTATTTTTATTTGAGAATACCCATTTTTGAAGTAGGTTATTTCAAAGTATTCTTTTTTACTTATTGAATTTTGCATTTTTGCAATTCATTGATATTGCAATATTCAAATTGCAATAATTTATATTGCAAAGATAATAGCTAATTTATTGGCTAATTCGAATTAATATGTAGAATTCGTATAATTATGACTGTTGAAGCCTTAAATTCAAGTCTCTTGGCTCTTTTCACGCTTTCTCACAAACAGATTAAGAAATATATTGCATTATTTATTAAAGTTTGGATAAACCATTGCTTCGTCTGGTGTCTATAATACATATAACTTATATAGTACTAATTTCATTTTTACCAGATCGAAAATTGTTATGTTGAAAAGGAAAATTTCTAGATCCAATGTCACATTCTGTAAAAATTTATGATACATGTATAGGATGCACTCAATGTGTACGAGCTTGTCCAACAGATGTATTAGAAATGATACCTTGGGATGGATGTAAAGCCAAGCAAATTGCTTCTGCGCCGAGAACCGAAGATTGTGTGGGTTGTAAGAGATGCGAATCCGCCTGCCCAACAGATTTTTTAAGTGTCCGCGTTTATTTAGGGCCTGAAACAACCCGCAGCATGGCTCTATCTTATTGATACGTTACAAAAAACTCCACTTGAATCGTCTGATTCCTCTTTACCGAAGAAGCCTGTGCTCAAAATAATCGAGCATGGGCTTTTCTGGTCAAAACGTATCTTGTCTTTATTACTTTATCATGAGTTATTTTCCTTGGTTAACAATACTTGTTGTTTTGCCGATATTTGCAGGTTCATTAATTTTCTTTTTACCCCATAAAGGAAACAAAATCGTTAGGTGGTATACTATATCTATTTGTTTATTAGAATTCCTTCTAATGACTTATGCATTCTGTTATCATTTCCAATTAGAGGATCCCTTAATGCAATTAAGGGAGGATTCTAAATGGATAGATGTTTTTGATTTCCACTGGAGATTGGGAATCGATGGACTTTCATTAGGATCTATTTTATTGACAGGATTTATCACTACTTTAGCTACTTTAGCGGCTTGGCCAATTACCCGGAATTCGCGATTATTCTATTTCCTGATGCTAGCAATGTATAGCGGTCAAATAGGATTATTTTCTTCACGAGACCTTTTACTCTTTTTTATCATGTGGGAGTTAGAATTAATTCCTGTTTACTTACTTTTATCCATGTGGGGGGGAAAAAGGCGTCTATATTCAGCTACCAAGTTTATTTTGTATACTGCAGGCGGTTCCATTTTTTTCTTAATCGGAGTTCTGGGTATGGGCTTATATGGTTCCAACGAACCAACATTAGACTTGGAACGATTGATTAATCAATCATACCCTGCAACATTGGAAATACTACTTTATTTTGGCTTCCTTATTGCTTATGCTGTCAAATTGCCGATTATACCTCTACATACGTGGTTACCAGATACCCACGGGGAAGCACATTACAGTACATGTATGCTTTTAGCGGGAATCCTATTAAAGATGGGAGCATATGGATTGATTCGGATCAATATGGAATTGTTACCTCATGCTCATTATCTATTTTCCCCCTGGTTGGTAATAATAGGAGCGGTGCAAATAATCTATGCAGCTTCAACTTCTCTTGGTCAACGAAATTTCAAAAAAAGAATAGCCTACTCCTCCGTATCTCACATGGGTTTCATAATTATAGGAATTGGTTCCATAACCAACATTGGACTAAATGGAGCTATTTTACAAATATTATCCCATGGATTTATCGGTGCTACACTATTTTTCTTGGCAGGAACGGCTTGTGATAGAATGCGTCTTGTTTATCTCGAAGAACTGGGAGGGATATCTATACCAATGCCAAAAATGTTTACTATGTTTAGTAGCTTTTCAATGGCTTCTCTTGCCTTACCAGGAATGAGCGGTTTTGTTGCAGAATTAGTAGTATTTTTTGGACTAATTACTAGTCCTAAATTTATGTTAATGCCAAAAATGCTAATTACTTTTGTAATGGGAATTGGAATGATATTAACTCCTATTTATTTATTATCTATGTTACGCCAGATGTTCTATGGATACAAGTTATTTCATGTTCCAAACGCAAATTTTGTGGATTCTGGACCACGAGAACTCTTTCTTTTAATCTGTATCTTTTTACCAGTAATAGGAATTGGTATTTATCCAGATTTTGTTCTCTCGCTATCCGTTGACAGGGTAGAGGCTCTCTTATCCAATTATTATCCTAAATAGGATTTTCTTTTTTTAACTAGTCCGCTCTATATTTCATAATGGAAAAAACAAAAAATTCCGAAAAAAGTAAAAAAGTCTAATTAGATCTATTTTGAATTTTTGGGAACCCCTTTGAAAAGACGTTCAAAGGGGTTCTCAAATCAAACAAAAATGGGAAAAAACCTTCATTTTATGAATGTTTTATGTTATGTAATTATTTAGATGTTAATGTAAATGAACCATAACTATGTAAACCTATTCCTAAAAGATTGATACCAAAATAGCAGACCCAAATTATAAGAAATCCTATCGAAGCTACAAATGCAGAATTCGTACCCTTCCAGTTTGGATTTGTTCTACTATGTAAATAAATTGCAAATATGGTCCAGGTAATAAATGCCCAGGTTTCCTTAGGATCCCAATTCCAATAGGATCCCCACGCCTCATTAGCCCATACTGCTCCACAAAGAATACCTATGGTTAAAAGGGTAAACCCTAGACTAATAACACGATAACTCCAAGAATCCAAACGTTCAGTTAATTGATATTTGTAATAATTTGGAAATGAAGGAAAAGAGGTGTTTTTTAAGGTACTTCTTTTTGCATAGAAATATTCAATCTCACTAAATAAAAATCTTTTAAGTAATTTTTTTTTTTTCTTTTTAGAAAAGAAATCGAAATTCTTTCGAAATCTAATGATTAGAAGAGCGGCGGATAATAAGGATCCGCACAAAAGAGTTGCATAGCTTAGTAACATCATACTGACATGCATCATTAACCACTGAGATTGGAGAGCAGGTACTAGTATTGTAGATTGATGCATTTCAGTTAAAAGACCTGACGTAGCAAAGCCTTGCGTTAAAATAGTACTTGGCGTAGTTATTGCGCTTAAATCATTTTTAGAGTTCTGTATCTTAGGAATAGTATGAAGAATATACAGAGCCCATGAAAGGAAGATCAATGACTCATATAAATTACTTAATGGAAAATGCCCCGAAGAAATCCAACGAGAAACTAAGAATCCTGTTATAGAGAAAAAAGTAGCTATCATTCCTTTTTCTGACGAATCACGTAATCCCCTAAGTTCACGAACTAATAAGGTTATCAAATGAATCGTAATCACAATTGAAATAGTTGAGAAAGAGATATGAGTTAGTATATGTTCTAAAGTTGCAAATAGCATAAGGAGAAGGTCCCATTACAAAATTGGAAATTTCGAATTGAATCCATTTTCTAATCTATTGTATTCTTTTTCGAGAATGCCGCCACTCGGACTCGAACCGAGATGCTTGAGCACTGCTTCCTAAGAGCAGCGTGTCTACCAATTTCACCATGGCGGCTAACTTGAAATAATAGTTAACTTAAAAGAATAATAGTTATTTTCTCTCGAATCGTCGAGATTGGGAGAATCCATAGAATTTAGGAAAATTAGAATTTCATCATTAAATACAAAGAGTTTTGTATTTTGAAAAGTTTCTAGAGTCAAAGCCTTTACGTTCTTATTAATATGATTTACCAGTCCTAAACCTATTTTTTTGTGAATTTTGGATAAGATAGGGAGAAATTTGAAATCCTATTGCAAGAATACTCCACTTTTGATAATGGAATCCTCATAAAAAAAAGGAGGATTCCATTATCAAAACTTCTTTGATAGGAAAAAAGAATACTGAGGACACAATATACCAAAACTTTTGTTCTATATAACAGAGTAACAGAGGGATTAGTTCTAAGAATATTGTACCCAAGAATTCGACACATAAAAGTACATTCATTAATTAATCCAAATTATTCATTCATATTAAATAATTGGAATTTCTTTGAGATCGGTCAATTCAGATTATTCCAAAACCTGATTATTTGTTTGTTACCCAGAAAAACCTTTTGGTTTTGGATGCTCGTTGCCGCTCCAAAATGATCTTGATTTTGCTAAGGAATAAGATTGTACTATGGAAAAATAAGTTTTTTTCTTCCAAATATTTTTACGAATACGCTTTTTTGACATCGAAGTACGTTTTTTTGGAACTGCCATTCAAAAGATAAATTAATTTTTTCTAGTTGTATGTGAAAGACATCTATTGCTGCAAATCAATCCTTCTTTCTGTTTTTTCTTAGTATTTATACTTAGATACTGAAAGATAATGAAATTTGAAATTATTTTTTACTTCATTTTGTCTAATGTGGATAAGACAAGAGTTTTTCGCGTATTTTTCATATATATTTTAGACTTTGTTTTAATAATATACAATATATACAAAGATATATTATATACAAAGGTTTTCTATTTAAATCAATTTATATATCAAATATACTCCATATATAAATCTAAGGTATGGGGGATAAGCCCTCATATAATATGGGGAGAGAAAACGAAGGTAAAATTCAAATAGTTAATTAAGTTGAGAAGATATTCAAGAATTGAATTCCAGTCAAAATATCAAAATAAAAAAATAATTAGTCTCTTAAACAAGACATTCTTCTAAAACTTAGATAATTCTATTCATTAGGATTTCTATTTTATATGAAGTAAAGAATATTCGAGAATTTCCCATAAATATAAAATTCAAATATAGTAAATATAGTATAGTTGAAATTCAATCAATCAGTTACGAAATAAGAGAGCTATTTAATTTTAATAGAAAGAAATAAAAAAAAGAATAGGAATAGAAAGTAAACTGATTCAATCTTTTTTTGTATTTTAATAAATATCTTTTTTTATCTAATAACTAAATAACGAAATTCTTTGATTAACTTTTTAAATTTAAGGAACTAAACCCATTCTGAATTTTTGAATATTTCAATGAGACAAATTTGGAAAAAATCAGAATTCCAGTATTTTTTCTTATTCTTATTTTGTTTTTTAATTCCTTCAGAAAGAAATAAGAATAGGTTTGGTGAATCGGAAACAATTTTATAGAAAAAAAGAACTATAAATTTCAACTAAAAATTGCTATTTCTTTTCTTATGGAACATACATATCAATATGCCTGGGTAATCCCTCTTCTCCCACTTCCAGTTATTATGTCAATGGGGTTGGGGCTTTTTCTTATTCCGACAGCAACAAAAAATCTTCGTCGCATATGGGCTTTTCCTAGTGTTTTACTCTTAAGTATAGCTCTGGTATTCTCAGTTCACCTGTCTATTCAACAAATAAAAGGGAGTTCTATCTATCAATATTTATGGTCTTGGACCATCAATAATGATTTTTCCTTAGAATTTGGATACTTGATCGACCCCCTTACTTCTATTATGTTAATACTAATTACTACTGTAGGAATCTTGGTTCTTATTTATAGTGACGATTATATGTCTCACGATGAGGGATATTTGAGATTTTTCATTTATATAAGTTTTTTTAATACTTCCATGTTGGGATTGGTTACTAGTTCCAATTTGATACAAATTTATTTTTTTTGGGAACTTGTGGGAATGTGTTCCTATTTATTGATAGGCTTTTGGTTTACACGACCAATTGCAGCGAGTGCTTGTCAAAAAGCTTTTGTAACTAATCGTGTAGGCGATTTTGGTTTGTTATTAGGAATTTTAGGTTTTTTTTGGATAACAGGTAGTTTAGAGTTTCGGGATTTGTTCAAAATAGCTAATAACTGGATTCCTAATAATGGGATTAATTCATTACTTACTATTTTGTGTGCTTTTTTATTATTTCTCGGTGCAGTTGCAAAATCTGCACAATTCCCTCTTCACGTATGGTTACCCGATGCTATGGAAGGACCCACTCCCATTTCGGCTCTTATACACGCAGCAACTATGGTTGCTGCGGGGATTTTTCTTCTAGCTCGACTTCTTCCTCTTTTCATATCCATACCTTTCATAATGAGTTTCATTTCCTTAGTAGGTACAATAACACTTTTCTTAGGAGCGACTTTAGCTCTTGCTCAGAGAGATATTAAAAGAAGCTTAGCCTATTCTACAATGTCTCAATTGGGTTATATGATGTTAGCTCTAGGTATAGGTTCTTATCAAGCAGCTTTATTCCATTTGATTACTCATGCTTATTCGAAAGCTTTATTGTTCTTGGGATCCGGATCCATTATTCATTCAATGGAACCTCTTGTTGGATATTCACCAGAAAAAAGTCAAAATATGGTTCTTATGGGTGGTTTAAAAAAATATGTTCCTATTACAAGAACGACTTTTTTATTGGGTACACTTTCTCTTTGTGGTATTCCACCTCTTGCTTGCTTCTGGTCCAAAGATGAAATCCTTAGTAATAGTTGGTTGTATTCACCTTTTTTTGGAATAATAGCTTCTTTTACTGCAGGATTAACTGCATTTTATATGTTTCGAATATATTTACTTACTTTTGATGGGTATTTGCGTGTTCATTTTCAAAATTATAGTAGTACTAAGGAAGGTTCGTTGCATTCAATATCCTTATGGGGAAAAAACATACCCAAAGGAGTCAATAGAAATTTTGTTTTATCAACAATGAAGAGTGGAGTTTCTTTTTTTTCCCAAAATATACCCCAAATTCCTGGTAATACAAGAAATAGAATAGGATTCTTTAGTACTTCCTTTGGAGCTAAAAATACTTTTGTCTATCCTCGCGAAACTGGAAATACTATGCTATTTCCTCTTCTTATATTACTGCTTTTTACTTTGTTCATTGGATCCATAGGAATCCATTTTGATAATGGAGTAATGGATAATGGAACATCGGAGTTAACCATATTATCAAAGTGGTTAACCCCTTCAATAAGCTTTTTCCAGGAAAGTTCTAATTCTTCTATAAATTCATATGAATTTCTCACTAATGCAATTTCTTCTGTAAGTTTAGCTATTTTTGGTCTATTCATAGCATATATATGCTATGGGTCCGCTTATTCTTTTTTTCAGAATTTGAATTTTAAAAATTCCCTTGTAAAAGGGAATCCCAAAAAGCACTTTTTGGATCAAGTAAAAAAAAAGGTATACAGCTGGTCATATAATCGTGGTTATATAGATGTTTTCTATACTAGGTTCTTTATCCTGGGTATAAGAAGATTTGCCGAACTAACGCATTTTTTTGATAAAGGTGTCATTGATGGAATTATCAATGGAGTAGGTCTTGCTGGTTTTTGTATAGGAGAAGAGGTTAAATATGTGGGGGGAGGGCGAATATCGTCTTATCTATTCTTTTTTTTATGTTATGTCTCCTTGTTCATATTCTTTTTTCTTCCTTAATTCATTATTCCATGAATTCCTCAAAACGAGGCTCATCAAAATGCAAAATCTAAGACTACTATAAGACTACTAATAAAATAAGAAAAAAATTCGAACGATTAAATTACTTCTCCCGAATATCCAACTGACTTATTAATTTCTTATAACGTACTCTATTTTTCTTTGCCAAATAAGCCAGCAAACGTTGACGTTTTCCCAAAAGTCTTCGTAGACCTCTTTCCGATGAAAAATCTTTTTTGTGTAATTCCAAATGTGAAGCAAGTCTCCGTATCTTATTGGTGAAACTGAATACTTGAAATTCAACAGAACCCCTGTTTTCTTGTTTTTCTTCTTTAACCATAAATCAAAAAATTTTTCTACCTCCTTTCTTTTTCATGTATTTTTCTGATCAGGAAAAATAAAAAATTATGTCAGTTATTTTGAAGTTATTCGAATCTCGTACACACAAAAATTTGCAATTATTCATCTACTGCTGGAATCTATAATTTGGATTTATTTTATCGATGCAAATTGGATTTGGATAGAAGGGTACATTCTTTTATTTTAGATAGAAGAAATGTTTCTTCTATCTAAAATAAAAGAATTTTGCTGATTTATTTATTGCTATATCCAATTTATAGAATTGATACACCATTTAATTGATATCATTTAGCAAAATGAAACACAGCATATGCATCCATCTTTCGGCTCGAGAATTTCACGGGAGAGAGATATAGTATAAGAAATAGGCTATTAAGTAACTCTAAATGAATTGTGGATACATCTGTATCCTTAACATACTGAAACGACTGCCATTATTCGTATCAAAGCAATAGCGATTCATAAAAGCTAAATCTTGTAATCAATGGTGGGCCAATAATGAATTTTTTTGCATATGTATTAAGACGCTTGGTCTGATTTCGAAATTGTCCAGAGTTTTTTATGTTGTTTTCATTGCAAAATGATGGATCTCCTTCCGTAACTTTCCAATTACGAGTACGAGAATTGAAAGACATGAAAATTCTCAATTCTCTACAGCGTCTAGGAGATAGATAGAATATTTTCAGGAACAAGAAAATCAGAAGAATCTTTTTCTCTATTCACTACCATTCCGCGTCTTCGACTTCTATTAGTTTCTTTTCTTCTTTAATGCAATAGCTATAGTTTGATATAGAATCCATTTCTCAAAGTAATGGAAACCTTTCTCTTATAGGAAATGGTTCGAAAATCGCTATTCCACCTTTTAGGTTTAGGTATCGTGAAAAGTGATACCTGTGAAGATCGTGCATTTCAGTCACATTCAGATCCGTTTTTCGAGTTCATGATATAACCAAATTGGATGGATCTTCCACCCGTTTAGCTAAGAAAGAATAGATGCGGAGGTGGATAATAGATCGATATGAAGATCATGAGCTGCCCCATAATGAAACCACCAGTAGTCGCGAATATCTCCTTCTTCCCTAACCCAAGATTGGAGAAAGAAGATCTAAGAGGGATCTATGTAGAATGTGGTCAGAAATCCATAATAGAGTCCGACCACAACGACCGAATTAATTATCCTCATCGAGAAACTTAGACTACTAAGTAGAAAAGATTTGAAAATCATGGCATGGGTCTCCTTTTTTCTTTCTTTAGAGTTTTCTATATGCACAATTTCTCGATGTTTCGATGAGAATTTCTTGACTTTCCATATATAGAAAGAGATAGACTATAAATGGCATCTCTTATGTCAATAAGACCAAAGGGATGGATATTAAATGATAGGAAGTGCTAGGAAGTGAAATAGAATGAAATAGAGCCACTTTGGACTTCCCTATGAAATGAGGCATGGAACGGAGCCACTACGAAGAAATTCTGGGAGTTACGAAAGAAGCTTCGGACTCATATTGTTCATGGGTTGAGAGCGGGAGTTGAACTCTAGGAGGTCGAATCTCCCCTTGTTCCTCAGTAGCTCAGTGGTAGAGCGGTCGGCTGTTAACCGACTGGTCGTAGGTTCGAATCCTACTTGGGGAGATTTGATTCATTCTTTAATGTAAGAATAAAGAATAGAATTAAAAGGCTTGCTTTGACCCTTAGGAGTAGGTAACCCGTTCGCTATCCTTGTTTCTA